AGAACTACACCCGTAACCCAAGTTAATTCGCGAGGTTTTTTAAATCCGCCTGTGAGATACACACGAAATACGTGCAAAATCATCATTAGAACCATCATACTTGCTGACCATCGATGAACGGATCGGATTAACCAGCCAAAGTTGGCCTCAGTCATTATGTATTGAACAGAGGAAAAGGCCTCTGTAACAGTTGGTCGATAGTAAAAAGTCATAGCAAAACCCGTAGCTACTTGTACTAAAAAACAAGTAAGTGTGATCCCCCCTAAACAATAAAATATGTTGACGTGAGGAGGAACATATTTACTAGTTATATCATCCGCAATCGCCTGAATCTCGAGACGCTCTTCGAACCAGTCATATACTTTATTGAGATAGGTAACCAGGGGGAACTCCCCCCCCCCCCCCCCCCCCGAGAACCGTATATGAGAATTTCATCTCGTACGGCTCAAGCAAAAACATACAAATACTGTTTCAACCGATATGTAATAGAATTTTTTAAACTTTTTAGTCACTCGATTCAATCTACCCCGAGGATCAAAAGAAATGAAAATCCGAAATCTGCTCTTTGTGATGATAATGCTAAAAAAATCAAGTTAGCTCATCCATCTTTCTTTTTTATATTGATTATTACAGGCCTCTTGAATCTTCTCTTCCCTATTTAGTATTTTATTTGAGTTTTTTTGCGTAATGAAAATTGACTATTGTTTTACTTTTGATAGGAATTCTCTTGTTGAGACCTTATGAATCAATTGAAACCTCAGATTCATACTAGAACCACGATGATTCATCAATAAGTCCCCAAACAAAACTAAAACTCAAAGGTTCTCTGAGTAAAGAACCGTTTGATCATCACTTATTTAATGAATAGATGTAGTGACTCAACAAAATCCAGAGAAATAGTTGTACTTTCGTCAAAGTACATAATTCTGAAAAAAGAAAAATTGTTTGATTTAGAACTTTTTTCATTTTTTTTTGAGTCCGGTTACGAGGTTTTAATAATAGGTATGAATCATAGTCCAAATATTTCTTTTCTTGATCTATTCGATATATTTCGTGCTCCGGAAACTAGAATAAATATAAATATCCGACGGGGTGGAATCATCTCTATCGAGATGACAGATCCATTTTCTGTATATCCATAGGATCAATTATAACAAGTCACACACTCATATTCCGGAAATGAAATACCGAAACAAAGGAATTTCACGGTCGAACTAAAAAAAATAGGCTAGAAATCCGAGTCCTAAGTTGTTTTTTTTTTTACTAGTACTTCATTGCTCTTATGAACCTAACTCACTGAAATTCCATCCAATAGAACGGAAGAATTATAAATCTCCAAAATAATAGATAGGAATACCGCAAATAGAGCCATTGCGACTCCCATGAGAGGAGTAGTACCCCAGCCCGGAGCTACTTTACCATATTCCGAATTCAGCGGTTTCAATAAATCCCCTACAAGAGTTCGTCTTGGCCCAGATCTAGAACTACCCTCAACAGTTTGTGTAGCCATAAATACTATTTCATCGGTTGAGATCTGTTGACTTTGTATACCATTCCGTTGTAGTTGTAAATAAACTATCTTATTGTAGACCCATCGCGATCTTGAAATCGAATAATGGAAACAGCAACCTTAGTCGCCATCTCCATATCTGGCTTACTTGTAAGCTTTACTGGGTACGCCTTATATACTGCTTTTGGGCAACCCTCTCAACAACTAAGAGACCCATTCGAGGAACACGGGGACTAGTCGAAGTAATGAACCTCCCAATATGGCATATTGGGAGGTTCATTACTTCAATTGAGATAATGAAAAATCATTTCATTTTTTAGTCGGAACCTTAGGGGGTTCTCGAAAAAAGATAGCGAAAAAAATTATCCCTAGAGTAGAGACTAACAGGAATGTATAAACCAATGCTTCCATAGATTCGATCGTGGTTTACAATTATAGCTTTCAAATCTATTTATTTTGGATCATTTATCAATCAGATAAAGAAAGGGAAAGAGTTAAAGAAAAAGCCGTGATTCAAGTCACGATTTCTCTGTCCCCTATCCCATGTAAAAAAAAAAATAAAATTCAAATGTAGGCGAAAAATACCAGAGTAATATTGTATCAGACTGTCTGTCTCCTTGTGGTTGGATCTCCAATTTTTTGGAATGTTCCAAATTCCACTTGAGCATCCAAATCTGGATCAATACCAGCAAAAACATCCCGAAACAAGGTTCTAGCGCCATGCCAAATGTGTCCGAAAAAGAAAAGCAAAGCAAATGAAGCATGCCCGAAAGTGAACCAACCCCTTGGACTGCTACGAAAAACACCGTCGGATTTCAAAGTAGCCCGATCCAATTCAAAAATTTCCCCCAACTGGGCGCGTCTAGCATATTTTTTCACAGTAGCTGGATCACTGTAACTAACTCCATTAAGTTCGCCACCATAGAATTCAACAGTTACACCTACTTGTTCGACACTATACTTTGATTCTGCCCTTCTAAAAGGAACATCGGCTCTCACAACTCCATCTCCATCTACCAAAACTACAGGAAATGTTTCAAAAAAAGTAGGCATACGACGTACAAAAAGCTCGTGTCCTTCTTTATCTCTAAAGATAGGGTGTCCTAACCACCCAACAGCTATTCCATCCCCATTGTCCATTGAGCCCGCTCTGAATAATCCTCCCTTTGCCGGATTATTACCAATGTAATCATAAAAAGCTAATTTTTCGGGAATTTTCGACCAAGCTTCCGATAAACTCAGATTTTCAGCCAGTCCAGCGCTAACTCTTCGATATATTTCTTGCTGAAAATATCCCTGATCCCACTGATAACGAGTAGGGCCAAATAATTCAATCGGGGTAGTTGCTGAACCATACCACATAGTTCCAGCAACAACGAAAGCTGCAAAAAATACAGCAGCGATGCTACTGGAAAGGACAGTTTCAATATTTCCCATACGTAATCCTTTGTATAGACGTTGAGGCGGACGGACACTAAGATGGAATAGACCTGCTAATATGCCTAATGTCCCCGCCGCAATATGATGAGAAGCTACGCCTCCCGGAACAAAAGGATCAAAACCTTCCGCGCCCCACGCTGGATTTACAGGTTGGACTTTTCCAGTTAGTCCATAAGGATCGGACACCCATATTCCAGGACCATACAAGCCTGTTACATGAAATGCACCAAAACCAAAACAAGCTACCCCTGAAAGAAATAAATGAATTCCAAAAATCTTGGGCAAATCCAAAGAGGGTTTTCCCGTACGTTCATCACAGAATATTTCTAGGTCCCAATACACCCAATGCCAGATAGCCGCCAGGAAGCACAAGCCGGAAAACACAATATGTGCACCTGCTACACCTTCGTAACTCCAAAGACCCGGATTCGTTATAGTTCCCCCTGTAATACTCCAACCACCCCATGAATTGGTTATTCCTAAACGAGTCATGAAGGGTATAACGAACATACCCTGTCTCCACATTGGATCAAGAACGGGGTCAGAAGGATCAAAAACCGCTAATTCGTATAGAGCCATTGAGCCGGCCCAACCAGAAACTAAAGCTGTATGCATTATGTGGACAGAAAGTAACCGACCGGGATCATTCAATACAACGGTATGAACACGATACCAAGGCAAACCCATGGAAATACCCCTTTATCAAAGATAAATAGACACTATGTAACTTTATCACATTGGACTAAAAAACAAAAATATATATACTATGTACCTAACCCTTTTCAGTAGATTATCTATGAACAAGGGTTAATTTTTATTCCGTTACATTGGAAATAATGGAAAATTTCTGTTCGTAGGAACAAAGAGAAGCAGATCTATTCTATACCCGATAAGTAACAATACGCAATGGGGAATTGATTTCATTTTTGGAAAACGAATGCATAAACACTTGTTGATTATTCGAACGATCCCCTCATAAGAATTTTTCTTTATTTTTTCATTCCCTATTTCTGTATGAACCCTCCAATCTATGTATAAAATAGGAGAAACAGAAATTAAAATTATGAGGACAAAATAAAATAATAAATTCATTGTTACGTTTCCACATCAAAGTAAAATATAGTAATTACTTTATTTTTTTTTTTTATTTTATGCCCGTTGGTGTTCCAAAAGTACCTTTTCGGAGTCCTGGAGAGGAAGATGCAGTTTGGGTTGACGTATAGTGCGACTTGTCAGACATATTGGGTCATATGGGATTTACCCGTTCTCTCTCCCGATCGAGATATCCTCTGTTTCGCCCAAGAAAGATTGATTGAACCTTCAAAAACTCGGAGCGCGAAGTACAATTAAATCAAATTTTTTTAAAGATCAATAATCTAAATTAGAAGAATTTATGGTTGGCTTGTACCAATAAAATGAAATATTCAGGCTCCGTTCAGAAAATACCAAATTGGTAATATAGGTACCATTACCACTTGTATCATAAAGGATTTTTATCCCCTAGGGGTTATCTCAAACTACCAATCAACGGAATAGTATGATAAAAATATCAAATAGTTTGGCGGAAGGTATGAAAAGAATTGAAAAAAAAAATCGTAGCAAAAAGGTGGCACTGACATAATTTGCCCTATATGTGCAAATATAATTCGGATAGATATTTACCCGGAGTAGAACATGAACCTAAAAGAATGAAATGGGCCCATTTAGGAACAAGAAAATGACATCGTGATTTGAATCTCGATGAAACAATACATCAATGAGAGGTTAGTTCAATAATAATATAATAAGATAAGTTTTTTGAATTCTTTTTTTTTTAGATAGGGTTTTCTAGGGAAGGAAGCAAAAACTTATGAAGTTTATTGAAAAATAGAATGAATAATATAAGAAAAAGTCCTTTCATTAGAGAAAAACCCTTGTTAAAAAAAAAAAAAGAAATAGAACTGGAATCGATACATTGATTTTTTTTCGCTTTTTTGAACCGTATGCACCCAAAGGTGCATGTACGGTTACTAAAGGATACAATTTTGTCCTAATCAACCGACTTTATCGAGAAAGATTACTTTTTTTAGGACAAGAGGTTGATAGCGAGATCTCGAATCAACTTGTTGGTCTTATGGTATATCTTAGTATAGAGGACGGTACTAAGGATCTTTATTTGTTTATAAACTCCCCCGGGGGGTGGGTAATACCAGGAATAGCTATTTATGATACTATGCAATTTGTGCCACCTGAGGTACATACAATATGCATGGGATTAGCCGCTTCAACGGGATCTTTCATTCTGGTCGGAGGAGAAATTACCAAACGTCTAGCATTCCCTCACGCTTGGCGCCAATGAGTTTTTTATTTGAAAAAAAAAAAAGACTATGCCTTCGCCATATAGAACATAAATAATAAGTAATAATAGCATGGCATTTTAAGTTCGATATGAACAAACCTTTTTTGTTTTTTCATAACATGAAATTCTGTATCGAAATAGTAGTATGAAACAAAGGTTATTTCCGATTTTATCTTATGCGTCGGAGGTCTGTTTCAGCGTCACAAACCATTTTTCTTACACACCAGAAGTGCCTTTCTGATATTAATGTTATAAAAAAGAAAAAAAAAAAAGATCTTTTTTCTGATCGGGTCAGAAAAACCTTGGGATTGCTAAATTAAAGACGAGATAAATAAGAAATATATAAAGCAACAGAACCATCATAGTATTTTTGACTTCTACGAAAGGAAGGGTGGTAAATGGATCATTCAACGATCTGGATCGGATGGACTCTATTTGTTTCTAGTACCTTTGTCCCTTTCTTTGGCGGACGGAAGGGAAAGGTCAATTCCATTGCGGAGCCGTATGCAATGTACAAAAGATGCCTGTACGGTTGTTCAATTCTATCTTTTTCTTATTGTTATTTTTATTCCTTCGACCAATCGTGTGAGATAGAGGAGCCACTCATGATGGATGTTATATAATCAGGGTTATGATTCACCAACCTGCTAGTTCTTTTTATGAGGCACAGGCAGGGGAATTCATCCTGGAAGCAGAAGAACTACTGCAACTTCGCGAAACCCTCACAAGGGTTTATGTACAAAGAACGGGCAACCCTTTATGGGTTGTATCCGAAGACATGGAAAGGGATGTTTTTATGTCAGCAACAGAAGCCCAAGCTTATGGCATTATTGATCTTGTAGCGGTCGAAAATGCTGGGGATCCCATGTAAAAATACATGATTCCATTTCAAACCGTAATTTGAATTTTCCGCGATTTGATATTGAATATTTTTATTTTACCCAAGTCAAATATTCATTCAATTGAAGGGAAAAATTTCATAATCATCAGGTTAAGATCGATCTAAACCAGCCTATTATAATCCCATCATATATATACGATTCAACATGCCAACTATTAAACAACTTATTAGAAATGCAAGACAGCCAATCAGAAATGTCACGAAATCCCCCGCTCTTCGAGGATGCCCTCAGCGTCGAGGAACATGTACTAGGGTGTATGTGCGACTCGTTTAGATCATGAGCTCGAACAAATGATACAATTGTTCCAGTATCAATGACTAGTAACAATGAATAGATAGAATGGAAAAATGGAAGAATAGTGTCTACTATCTAAATAAAACTAAAAAAAAAGATGTATCATATACCTTACCTGTATTGATTGTGTATGAATTTTATGGTTTCTGTTGGTGCAAACCCAATCACCTCGATTTGAGATGAAAAAAAAATTCTCCATTGGTAGCAAAAGGTTATCCATTAAGCGGGGAAACAATATTTAAGAAGCAAAACGATTATGCTCCTATTCTTGAAATAACGGACTAACAGGGTCAGCTACCTAGCCAACTTTCATAATTAAATGCCGTCACTGTATGGATAGCTCTCGTTGTGAAAAGACCTATTACTGTATAATTCATGGGTAGAGCCAAAAAGTGCGAACTGTACAAGTTACCAAAAACATTGATTAAATGGAATGGGAGAAAGAGCTCCGGTGTATAGAGAGGACCTCACCGTTTAAGAAGTAACCATAGAAACGAAGGAATCCACTATTTTTTTTTTTAATTACTTTACAATACAATTTTTTTTATTATTGATTGGATTGGTCGAATTTCTTATTTCCACAAGCGAAATACCTGACTGAAAGAAATAAAATAAAAAATTGTGGTTGGGAAGGTTATAGTAGCAAAAGCCATTGGAATTTATATTTTATATATCGGAATAATCCGTTTTGTTATTAATTGAACCGGGGAAAAAGAATGACTGAACGAACAGAAATCAATTAGTTATTCATCAAAGTTTAATTTGATTAAATGACCAGAGTTAGACGAGGATATACAGCTCGGAGACGCCGAACAAAAATTCGTTTATTTGCATCAAGCTTTCGAGGGGCTCATTCAAGACTTACTCGAACTATTACTCAACAGAAAATGAGAGCTTTGGTTTCCGCTTATAGAGATAGAGGTAGGCAAAAGAGAGATTTTCGCCGTTTGTGGATCACTCGGATAAATGCAGTAACTCGTGAGAACGAGGTTTCCTATAGTTATAGTAGATTGATACATAATCTGTACAAGAGTCAATTGCTTCTTAATCGTAAAATACCTGCGCAAATAGCTATATTAAATAAGAATTGTCTTTGCATTATTTACAAAAAAATTACCAAATAAAAGAGATTATAAAATTATATACAGGAATGGTTGAAACAAAATTCCCCGGAGAAAAAACTCCGGGAAGATAGAATAAAAATAAATTAAGATAAAAAATTAAGATTAAGTAGTATGAATGAACGAACACGTTTCATTTCAATAAAAAAAAGGATTTTTTTATTCCCCATTTTTTTATTACAACACAATAATGAAATACGGATTCTAGTCTTTTTCAAAAACTTCAATGTTGAGTTCAGATTGAAGTTTTGAACCAATTGAAGAGTATGGTATGCCTATTTATTTCTGGTTCTAGGACCAGCAGCTCTAGAGATCGACTCGGTTCTTTCAAATTGTCTCTCATTATTAAGAAAAGGTAACAAAGATAAAATACGAGCTTGTTTTATAGCAATAGTAATTAATCGTTGTTGTTTCAAGGTTAATCTATTCACTCGTCTAGATAATATTTTTCCTTGTTCACTAATAAATCGACTAATTAAACTCATATTTCTATAATCAATTCGATCCCCCGATCCAATTGGGGGCAAACGCCTACGAAAAGATCGCTTGGGTTTATGGAAAGATTGCTTGGATTTATCCATGGTTTATTCCTTATCTCTAAAATCTTATTTCTTCATGCATTTAAGATCCGACCGAAATAGGATAGGGTTTTATTTCTATATTTATTTATTTATATATGTTATAATTTATAATTATATTATAATTTTTTTTTTATAATTTATATATGTTATTAACCGCTTCTTGCTCCTTGGATTGGGAGGATCGCCCACACGCCCTGTTCGATCTATTTCTTTACTTCCCTATAAATTGTATACTTTTTACAATAGCAACAATATTTTTTTAATTCTAATCGACTGGGTGTATTGTGTTGATTCTTTTGAGTAATATATCTGGAAACGCCCGGAAATTCTTTAGTGGCATCATTTTGGACACAACTGGTACATTCCAACAAAACTATGACTCTGACATCTTTACCTTTTGCCATGGACCTCCTTTGTTTTGGATCGACCCAACTCTTCTATTTTTGGAATTGGAAGAAGAAGAAAGGAACATAAAATTTAAAAATAAATAGAAGTCACAAAAATTTGCTTTTGAAAACATTCATTATAATGTAATAATTAACTAATACAAATTTTTCTAACTAGCAATTGTTTTTAGTCTAATCACAGTATTTCATTTACGTATTTTATATTTGTGATACCTATCTTAGACCCATATTTCTATTCTACCAATGAAATTGGATATTAGACCCACCCACCCCACGCTGGGGTTAAATACCCCTTTTTATTCTTTCTCTTTTCTTCCTATCCTAAACAACTAAAAAAAAAGGGGGGGTAGAAATTAGTCACATAGAATTTTTTGTATCTCTAATTTTCTTCATTTCTTCCCATATCAATAACGAGAATTAAAAAAAAGGAAATGACAAGGCATCCGGGAATAAACGATTAATTTCTATCAATAAACCTGCTAAAGACCCAAACCATAGAGTACTTAGCACAGGTGCCACAGAGAGATATGTTTTTATATCTCGCATTGAAAATCCTCCTTTTTTATTGTAATACATGTATGATCAGATGCTGGAACTAAATTAAGGAGCACTTGTATTTTTATGCAACATTTATAACTAAAATGTCTATGTACAATGAGTCAGTAGTGGGATTTTCTTGCCCCCGCCCCTACCCTAAAACAGAAAAAAAAATACCCTGAACCGAGAAATAGCCATTCTTTTTTTTTCTTAGGTTTCGTTTCAGATGTATATAGTTTATTATATGTATATGAAAGCAAAAAGAAGAAATGGCAAGAAAATGGAAAATATATATATATATATATATATATTTTATATATTTATTTATATTTAAAATTTTTTAATATATATTTTTTTATATTTTATATATAGATTTATATATATATAGATAAAGGAGAAAATAACGATGTGGAAAACAAGACAGGGCTTTTGTACAATGACACTGTACGACAATTGAAAAAAAAAAAAGGGATGTAGCGCAGCTTGGTAGCGCGTTTGTTTTGGGTACAAAATGTCACGGGTTCAAATCCTGTCATCCCTACCTATTACTCTTCCTATGGGCAGTAACAAGGGATTATTTGAGATCGATTATAATTGGGCATAATTTTGCATTTTATCATACTATATGCGTGCAAGATGTATTTATTGAATTAAGGGTACAAAAGGAATTTTTTTCCTTACAGTTATATCTTCTGTCATAAGAAAGCGCTCTTAGTTCAGTTCGGTAGAACGCGGGTCTCCAAAACCCGATGTCGTAGGTTCAAATCCTACAGAGCGTGATTGTGTTCTTTGTTATATTGAATAACAATAAACTAACTAAAGAAGTTGAATTACAATTAAAATTTGACCTCCTGTAGAGAGGAGGTCAAT